AATAGAAAAAATAAAAAAAGAGAACAAAAAAGAATTTATAATCCCAAATATCAGTTCTAACAAAAACAAAATGAGTTATGATGATAAAAAATTAGAATCGCCAAAAAATATTGGGCAGATATTAAAAAGAAGAAATGCTCGACTAATCCGTAAATCACATTATTTTATAAATTTTTTTTTGATTGAAAGGATATACATAGATATCTTTTTAGGTATCATTAATATCCCGAATATCAATGCACAATTTTTTCGGGAATCAACAAAAAAAATCCTTAATAAATACATTTACAACGACAAAGATATTTCTAATAATGAAACAAATCAAGAAAGAATTTATAAAAAAAACAAAAGTCTAATTCACTTTATTTCGACTATAAAAAAGTCACTTTCTACTATCAGTAATAAAAGTAGTAATAAAAACGCACAGACCCTTTTTGACTTATCCTACGTGTCACAAGCATATGTATTTTACAAATTATCACAACCCCTAGCCCTTAACTCATACTTATACAAGTTAAGATCCATTTTTCAATATAACGGAACAGCTTTTTTTCTTAAGAATGAAATAAAGGATTATTTTGTTGGAATCCAGAAAATATTTCATTCCAAATTAAGACATAATTCTCTTCGAAATTCTGGAATGAATCAATGGAAAAATTGGTTAAAAGGTCATGATCAATATAATTTATCTCCGATTAGATGGTCTAGCTTAGTACCACAAAAGTGGCGAAATAGAGTCAATAAACACTCTATAGCTAAAACTAACCATTTAAAGAAATGCGATTCATATGAAAAAAACCGATTAATTCACTACGAAAAACAAAAAAATTTTGAAGGCGCCTCATTACAAAAGGAAAAAGAGAATTTTAAAAAACACTATAGATATGATCTTTTAGCATATAAATTTATATCATCTAAATCAATTAATTATGAAGATCAGAAAAATTCATCTATTTATGGATTACCATTACAAGCAAATAATAACCAAGAGATTATTTATAATTACAGCACACATAAACGAAAATTTTTTAATGTGCTAGGAGATATCCCTATCAATAATTATCTAGTCGAAGATGATATTATAGATATGGAGAAAAATCCGGACAGAAAATATTTTGATTGGATAATTCTCAATTTTTGTCTTAGAAAGAAAGTAGATATTGAGGACTGGATCAATATTGATACTGACACCACTAGTAATAAATATAGTAAGACTTGGGGGAATAATTATCAACTACTTGATAAAATCGATACGAAGGGTCTTTTTTATCTTACGATTCCTCAAAATCAAGAAATCAACCTATCCAATAAAAAAAAAAAACTTTTTGATTGGATGGGAATGAATGACGAAATACGAAGTTGTCCCATATCAAATCTGGAACGTTGGTTTTTCCCAGAATTTTTTATACTTTATAACACGTATAAGATTAAACCATGGGCCATCCCAATCAAATTTATTCTTTTGAATTTGAATATAAACGAAAATGCTAGTGAAAATAAAAGCATCACGGGAAAGAAAAAAAGAGATATATCAATATTTTCGAATGAAAAAAAATATCTTGAATCAGAAAACCGAAATCAAGTAAAAAAAGAATCCGCAAGCCAAGCAGGTTTTGAATCATCTCTCTCAAAGCAAGACAAAGATATTGAAGAAGGTTTTGTGGGATCAGACATGAAAAAAGATCGAAATAAAAAACAATACAAGAACAATACGGAAGCGGAGTTTGATTTCTTCCTAAAAAGGTATTTGCGTTTTCAATTGAGATGGGATGATGTTTTAAATAAAAAAATGATCAATAACATCAAAGTATATTGCCTTCTGCTTAGACTGATAAATCCAAGAGAAATTTCTATATCCTCTATTCAAAGGGGCGAAATGAGCCTGGATATTCTACTGATTCAGAAAGATTTAACTCTTAGAGAATTGATGAAAAAGGGAATATTGATTATCGACCCAATCCGTCTGTCTATAAAAAATGAAGGACAATTTATTATATATCAAGCCATAGGTATTTCGTTGGTTCATAAGAGTAAACATGAAATAAATCAAAAGTACCTAGCAAAAAGCACTGTTGATAACAAGAATTCTGCTGAATTCATTACAAAATATCAAAAAATGGCTGGAAATAGAGACAACAATCATTATGATTTGTTTGTTCCTGAAAATATTTTATCCCCTAGACGTCGTAGAAAATTGAGAATTCTAATTTGTTTTAATTCTAGAAATGCTGCATTTTGTAATGGGAAGAAGGAAAACAGTCAAGTTTTGGATAAAAGCAAAAAAGACACAAATAAACTAATTAAATTAAAGTTCTTTCTTTGGCCTAATTATCGATTCGAAGATTTAGCTTGTATGAATCGATATTGGTTTGATACCAATAATGGCAGTCGTTTTAGTCTGGTAAGGATACATATGTATCCGCGATTAAAAATTCGTTAGTTAATGGTAGATTTGTTTTTCCTATATTTCCCGTAGCATGATCTATGAAAACAAAGAAATGCACACATGCATTGCCTTACATTCCATTATGATACAAGATTCATTGACATATCAATTAGATCTATAAATGATCACCAAAATCTTCTTTTTTTCTATTTTAGGTCTAAATACATTTTTATCTTTTGTGAGTACCGAAAAGAAGATTTTGGTATACCTATTCGAATACAATTTTATTTGATCAAATTTGGAATTTTGTTAAAAATATTGTGTATACTAAATTAAACTGAATGGCATTATTATTATTGATCAATAAAACTACCTAACACTAAAAAAAGGATAGGAAAAAGTGGGGGGGGGGGACAGATTTCATTTTATGGCAAAAAATTCATTCATCTCGGTTATTTCGCAAGAAGAAAAAGAAGAAAAAGGGGGATCTGTTGAATTTCAAATACGCAGCCTCACCAATAGGATACGAAAACTTTCTTCACATTTGGAATTGCACAGAAAAGACTATTTATCTCAGAGAGGCCTACGTAAAATTTTGGGAAAACGCCAACGGCTGCTATCTTATTTGTCAAAGAAAAATAGAATATGTTATAAAGAATTAATTAATCAGTTGGATATTCGGGAATCAAAAACTCGCTAATTTGAAAAAGCAGTTTGTTTTGAATTATTTGATTTATTAGATCTTGAATTTTAATGAACTTATTTTAGTTTTCAGCAATTCATGAAAGACTGAATCGAGGAAAAACCTATGAATATACCAGCTACAAGAAATGACCTCATGGTAGTAAATATGGGACCCCACCACCCATCAATGCATGGTGTTCTTCGACTCATCGTTACTCTAGATGGTGAAGATGTGATTGACTGTGAACCAATATTGGGCTATTTACACCGAGGGATGGAAAAAATTGCGGAAAACCGAACAATTATACAATATCTGCCTTATGTAACGCGTTGGGATTATTTAGCTACTATGTTCACAGAAGCAATAACCGTAAATGGCCCGGAACAGTTGGGAAATATTCAAGTGCCTAAAAGAGCCAGCTATATCAGAGTAATTATGTTGGAGTTGAGTCGTATAGCTTCTCATCTGCTATGGCTCGGTCCTTTTATGGCAGATATTGGTGCACAGACGCCTTTTTTCTATATTTTCCGAGAAAGGGAATTAATATATGATCTATTCGAAGCTGCCACCGGTATGAGAATGATGCATAATTTTTTTCGTATCGGAGGAGTGGCTGCTGATCTACCTCATGGCTGGATAGATAAATGTTTGGATTTTTGCGATTATTTTTTAACAGGAATCGCTGAATATCAAAAACTTATTACACGGAATCCTATTTTTTTAGAACGAGTTGAAGGAGTAGGCATTATTGGTACAGAGGAAGTAATAAATTGGGGTTTATCAGGACCAATGCTCCGGGCTTCCGGAACACAATGGGATCTTCGGAAAGTTGATCATTATGAGTGTTACGACGAATTTGATTGGGAAGTACAGTGGCAAAAAGAAGGAGATTCGTTAGCTCGTTACCTAGTCCGAATAGGTGAAATGACAGAATCCATAAAAATTATTCAACAGGCTCTGGAAGGAATTCCGGGAGGGCCATATGAGAATTTAGAAATCCGATACTTTGATAGAGAAAAGAATCCCCAATGGAATGATTTTGAATATCGATTTATTAGTAAAAAACCTTCTCCTACATTTGAATTACCGAAACAAGAACTCTATGTGAGAGTCGAAGCCCCAAAAGGAGAATTGGGAATTTTTCTGATAGGGGATCAGAGTGGTTTTCCTTGGAGATGGAAAATTCGCCCACCGGGTTTTATCAATTTGCAAATTCTTCCTCAGTTAGTTAAAAGAATGAAATTGGCTGATATTATGACGATACTAGGTAGTATAGATATCATTATGGGAGAAGTTGATCGTTGAAATGATAATTGATATGACAGAAATACAAGATATCAACTCTTTTTCTAGATTGGAGTTTTTAAAAGAGGTCTATGGAATTATATGGGTCCTTATTCCGATTTTGACTCTTGTATTGGGAATCACAATAGGTGTACTGGTAATTGTATGGTTAGAAAGAGAAATATCCGCAGGGCTACAGCAACGTATTGGACCTGAATACGCCGGTCCTTTGGGAGTTCTCCAAGCTCTAGCAGACGGGACAAAACTTCTTTTCAAAGAAAATCTTCTTCCATCGAGAGGAGATACTCGTTTATTCAGTATCGGACCATCCATAGCAGTCATATCAATTTTAGTAAGTTATTCAGTAGTTCCTTTTGGCTATCACCTTGTTTTAGCGGATCTCAATATCGGTGTTTTTTTATGGATTGCCATTTCCAGTATTGCTCCTATTGGACTTCTTATGTCAGGATACGGGTCAAATAATAAATATTCCTTTTTAGGTGGTCTACGAGCTGCTGCTCAATCAATTAGTTATGAAATACCATTAACTTTATGTGTGTTATCAATATCTCTACGTGTGATTCGTTGAGACATCAATTTTTCTCTATTTCTTCCTATATATTATTTTCTTTCTAGGAAAGGGGGTAGAATGAATTGAGTAGATATCTTCATTTTTTATTCATTATTCGGATTGATGAACTAAATCAGATAGTTGTATGAGTGAAAGAAAACAGCTTTTATATAAATTCGCAGTAAAGATATTGAGTCTCATTTTCTATGTATAAGAGTTAGAGAGTTGAGCGGAAATAAACAGAAGCAGAAGATACCGTTTACCCCAAGATAGGTTGATTAGTCATCCTGACTTGAAGCGGGCTCAAAAGATCAACCGTATTGAGTTTTCACTATCGTTTGTATGTATTTTCATATATGTATTACCATATTTCATACATGTATTACCATAAAGGGCGATTGAACAAAAACGAGTGGATAGGTAGAAACACCAAGATACGCAAAGGATTAGTAATGGAGATTATGTAAATTATCCAAAAGTAGACATTTCTACATAATACACAAAGAATACTAATTGGGGCTTTAAATTTGTAGAAGTGATCAGGCAGTACTCCCCACGATTCCGATCCAGAGTATGCTCCTATACGCCGATTAAATAAATGACTATTGGGAACGAAATAATCCTTTTTTTTTTTGTAAGTCCCCCTTTTTCAGAAACAGAAAGAAGAATAGGAACGAAAAAATCGAAAGGAATACAAAAGAATAAAAAAGATCTTTTTTATTCTTTTTTTCCTATATCCATATTTATATCGATACAATTCGTGTCATAATTCATGGATTAATGTAATGTAGAATTATTTTTCGTAAGTGAAAACGATGGGTTATTTATTTTTTTACAAGGAGTATTTTATTGAAGAATCCAGTTATTACTCAACAAAGAAAAATTTAAATGATTATGTAAATTTTTAAAGAAAGGATGAGATCAATTCAGAAGTACTTTTTTTGCGTATTCTTTATTATTAATTATTAATATTAATTTTTTTTAAGAATTATTAAAACATAACAGACAGAATTTGATTGGTCTAATTTTGGACCGTATGATAGATTTTAATCTTATCTATCTTATAACCAAGCAGCTCAAGATAAAACGGCCCGGTCCTTAGATTTTTTTATGGCCCTTAAGGAGCCGTATGAGGTGAAAATCTCATGTACGGTTTTGGAATAGCGATGGAAACAGTGATGGTACCACCGACTATGATTATCTAATAGTTCAAGTACAGTTGATATAGTTGAGGCGCAATCAAAATATGGTTTTTGGGGATGGAATTTGTGGCGTCAACCTATAGGGTTTATCGTTTTTCTAATTTCTTCCCTAGCAGAATGTGAGAGATTACCTTTTGATTTACCAGAAGCGGAAGAAGAATTAGTAGCAGGTTATCAAACCGAATATTCAGGGATCAGATTTGGTTTATTTTACGTTGCTTCCTATCTAAACCTATTAGTTTCGTCATTATTTGTAACAGTTCTTTACTTGGGCGGTTGGAATATCTCTATTCCGTATATATTTGTTTCGGATCTTTTTGAAATAAATCAACGATATGGAGTTTTGGGGGCGACAATTGGTATCTTTATTACATTAGCTAAAACTTATTTGTTTTTGTTCATTCCTATCGCAACAAGATGGACTTTACCTAGGCTAAGAATGGACCAACTGTTGAATCTTGGATGGAAATTTCTTTTACCTATTTCTCTCGGTAATCTATTATTAACAACTTCTTTCCAACTCTTTTCACTGTAAAGGAATATGATATTCACAACTTGGCTTAAACAAGAGAAATAAACAAACATCAAATTATTCATATATATTCACGATATGTTCCCTATGGTAACTGGGTTCATGAATTATGGTCAACAAACAGTACGAGCTGCAAGGTACATTGGTCAAAGTTTCATGATTACTTTATCCCACGCAAATCGTTTACCTGTAACTATTCAATATCCTTATGAAAAATTAATAACCGCGGAGCGTTTCCGCGGTCGAATCCATTTTGAATTTGATAAATGTATTGCTTGTGAAGTATGTGTTCGTGTATGTCCTATAGATCTACCCGTCGTCGATTGGAAATTGGAAACTGATATTCGCAAGAAACGGTTGCTTAATTACAGTATTGATTTTGGAATCTGTATATTTTGTGGTAACTGCGTTGAGTATTGTCCAACAAATTGTTTATCAATGACTGAAGAATATGAACTTTCTACTTATGATCGTCACGAATTAAATTATAATCAAATTGCTTTGGGGCGTTTACCAATATCAGTAATTGACGATTATACAATTCGAACAATTTTGAATTCTCCTCAAATAAAAAAGAAGTAAATCCCTTGATTAAAGAAAATTTTCGAATTACTAAGTACTAAGGTTTCTTTTGTTTGGTCACGCCCTACAAATCCCAACTATTCATTAGTTGGTAATAATAACGTCTTAATTTTGATTGAAAATCGAGTAATATATATAATTATTTCGAAATATAGTTTCTGATTGTAATTACTCTTTCAGATCAAGAATTAAATTAGTCCAATATCTGTACCCACATTAAGTCACATCCCTGAGGATTTCATTCAATTAGGAATTGATTATAAATCATAAAAAAATTTTTCTGGTCGAGTCTCAATAAGGTCATGAAAAACATTTCGATTTTTATCTCTTTTTTTACATATAATGGATTTGCCTGGACCAATACATGATTTTCTTTTAGTCTTTCTGGGATCAGGTCTTATATTAGGAGGTATAGGAGTAGTATTACTTACCAACCCAATTTATTCTGCTTTTTCATTGGGACTCGTCCTTGTTTGTATATCCTTATTCTATATTCTATTAAACTCTTATTTTGTAGCTGCTGCACAACTCCTTATTTACGTGGGAGCTATAAATGTTTTAATCATATTTGCTGTGATGTTCATGAATGGTTCAGAATATTACAAAGATTTGAATCTTTGGACCGTTGGGGATGGCGTTACTTTACTGGTTTGTACAAGTATTTTTGTTTTACTAATGAGTACTATTACGGATACGTCATGGTACGGGATTATTTGGACTACAAGATCAAACCAGATTATAGAGCAAGATTTGATAAGTAATAGTCAACAAATTGGAATTCATTTATCAACAGATTTCTTTCTTCCCTTTGAATTCATTTCAATAATTCTTCTAGCCGCTTTGATAGGTGCAATCGCTGTGGCGCGCCAGTAATAACTCTTAAATCTATAGAATTGGCAACAGCAATCCAAATGAAACTGCATTCTGTGTTATCACATCTATTTCTCTTCAATTCTAATTAAAGATTGTTTATGTCGAAAATAGAAATTATTTTATTCGATCTATTACCAATCTATTTATTTGTTCCGTACTTTTTAGATTCTAGTCAATTGAATCCGTTGAACTGTTGTTCATATTATATTGAAATGAATCAAAATTTAATTGATAAGGAGTTGGTCAATGATGCTCGAACATGTACTTGTTTTGAGTGCCTACTTATTTTCTATCGGTATCTATGGATTGATCACAAGCCGCAATATGGTTAGAGCCCTTATGTGTCTTGAACTTATACTGAATGCGGTTAATATAAATTTTGTAACATTTTCTGATTTTTTTGATAGTCGCCAATTAAAAGGCAATATTTTTTCAATTTTTGTTATAGCTATTGCCGCCGCTGAAGCAGCTATTGGACCTGCTATTGTTTCGTCAATTTATCGTAACAGAAAATCAACTCGGATTAATCAATCGAATTTGTTGAATAAGTAGTATTAATCATATAAATTAGAATATTCATAAATCCGAATTAGCATGTATTATGCATAATGTATGATCGTGTTTGCGAAAAAGTAAGAAATCAAAGTATCTTGGCTCCCTTACATGAGTCGGTCCAGAAGTAGATTGATTAAAAAAATTCTGGTAAATCATTGATTCATCTGGTGTCTAAATATATGATTCATTTATAAATTTACTAGATCGAAAATTTAGGATGTTTAAAAAATTTATAGATCCAATGTCACATTCAGTAAAGATTTATGATACGTGTATAGGATGTACTCAATGTGTCCGAGCTTGCCCCACGGATGTATTAGAAATGATACCTTGGGACGGGTGTAAAGCTAAGCAAATTGCTTCTGCTCCAAGAACAGAGGACTGTGTCGGTTGTAAAAGATGTGAATCCGCCTGTCCAACGGATTTCTTGAGTGTTCGAGTTTATTTATGGCATGAAACAACTCGAAGTATGGGGCTAGCTTATTGATACGTTTCAGAAAACCTTACTTGAATATATTTAATTTTTTTTTTTTACCACCAAAAACCCGCGCTCCAAAATATATTATTTTGGGCGCGGGTTTTTCTGGTCCAAGTGTATCTTGTTTTTACCACGAATGATTTTCCTTGGTTAACGATAGTTGTAGTTTTGCCAATATCTGCGGGTTCTTTAATTTTCTTTCTCCCTCATAGAGGGAATAAGGTAATTAGGTGGTATACTATTTGTATATGCATAATCGAACTCCTTCTAATAACCTATACATTTGGGTATCATTTCCAATTGGACGATCCATTAATCCAACTGACAGAGAATTATAAATGGATCCATTTTTTTGATTTTTACTGGAGATTGGGAATAGATGGAATTTCTATAGGACCTATTTTACTGACAGGATTTATCACCACTTTAGCTACTTTAGCGGCCTGGCCGGTTACTCGAGATTCCCGATTATTCCATTTCCTGATGTTAGCAATGTATAGCGGTCAAATAGGACCATTTTCTTCTCAAGACCTTTTACTTTTTTTCATCATGTGGGAGTTAGAATTAATTCCCGTTTATCTACTTCTATCCATGTGGGGCGGAAAGAAACGTTTGTATTCAGCTACAAAATTTATTTTGTACACTGCGGGAGCTTCTGTTTTTTTATTAATAGGAGTTCTGGGTATTGGTTTATATGGTTCTAATGAACCAACATTAAATTTTGAAACATCAGTTAATCAATCGTATCCTGTAGCACTGGAAATAATTTTTTATATTGGATTTTTTATTGCTTTTGCTGTCAAATCGCCGATTATACCCTTACATACATGGTTACCAGACACCCATGGGGAG